TTTTGCTTACTTAACCTTAGGTTAATTTAATTTGATAAAAGGAAATAAAATTGCCCGAACCTCTCCTATTTTATTTGAGTTTAGGTTTAATTAAGTTTGACGAGAATAATACTCTACGACTAGCAATTCATTTATTTTTAAACCGACCCATTTACTATCTATTATTTGATTGACCAGTCCTTTATATTGGACTGGGTGCAGAGTCAAATGGTTTGGCACTTCCGCCTGAGGGGAAGAGTTGAGAGAATTTTGAACCAGAGTTCTGGATTTTTGTTCATCCTTCGCCATAATAATATCTCGAGGTTTGCAGCGATAACTTGGTATATCTACTATACGCCCATTCACTAAAATATGTCTATGGTTAACTAATTGGCGGGCTGCGGGAATAGTCGAAGCCATACCCAATCGAAAAAGGATGTTATCCAAACGCATTTCAAGTAATTGTAGTAAAACTTGACCTGTTGACCCCTTGGCTTTTCCGGCGATATGAACGTATTTAAGTAATTGTCGTTCTGTAAGACCATAATGAAAACGCAATTTTTGTTTTTCTTCTAGGCGAATACGATATTGAGATTTTTTCCCGGAACGTGGTTGGTTTCTAAGATCACTCCCGGCTTTAGGCCTTTTATTAGTTAGTCCTGGTAAAGCCCCCAGGCGACGTATTTTTTTGAAACGAGGTCCTCGGTAACGCGACATAAAATAAAGACTCCTTAATTCTTATTTAGAATTCATTTCATTCTTTTTTTTTTTTTTTATTTGATTTTACAGAATAAATCTAAACTCAAACTGAACTAAATGAAGCGAAGTTTGCTGAAGTAGTGTACTTCTACTATTACTATACAGAAGAATGAGATAAATTGGATAAATAGTCAAACTTTCTATTATTATCTATTATTATATATATAAGAATATATAAGATCCTTTTCCTGGCATAGTCATGAGTTCCCCCTAGAACTTCCAAAATTCATGGATTTTGGAAAGGGGGGAAGACACTTTTCAATATTCTTTGATTTCAAAGGAAGATTCTCCATTTTTTAAAAATGGAATAAAAAAATGAAAAATATAAAAAAGCCGGCTATCGGAATCGAACCGATGACCATCGCATTACAAATGCGATGCTCTAACCTCTGAGCTAAGCGGGCCCATATTATAGTAATAGAAATTTTCTATACATAGGAATTCAAGACACTATTTCTCTAAGTATAGTGTCTCTAGAAATCTAGAAAAGAATAGAATCCATAATTACCAATAAATATTGGATATTATCGAACATAACGATTTCTATAGCGATATAAAATTTTTGAATTCTTTATCACAATTCTAAATTCGAATAGAATAATATTGGATAGTCAATCTTAAATATTTTTAGATAGTCAAACTTTTTTATTTTGAATTCACATGATATTTGAAATTCTTTTTGTTCCACTTCTCCATTTTCTATCCTACAATATTTCTCTATATTTCTTCCTAATTTGGTTGATTAATTATAACTAATCAAACATTCCTCGGCTTTCATTCGTAAAAGGGGAAGTTAAGAAGAAAAAAAGGATCGACCCTTTAAGTATCCCAATTGCATGGGAAAAGTGGCATGAAGAGAAAGATATATAAAGGATATATATCAATCTATATTGAATTGCCGATACAGAAATGATAAAATTCAATTTGATTCAATCAAATACGGGTTTCCTATAGGTAAGCAAAAAAGACTTTTTCGAGATAGTAATCGCTATCTAATAAATTCAAAGGTTCTAGTATAAATGAAAGAAAAAAGGAATAATATTCTAATAAAATCTTAATCTCAAAACAAGGGGATATGGCGAAATCGGTAGACGCTACGGACTTAATTAGATTGAGCCTTGGTATGGAAACTTACTAAGTGATAACTTTCAAATTCAGAGAAACCCCGGAATTAATAAAAATGGGCAATCCTGAGCCAAATCCTGTTTTCTCAAAAAAAAAGGATAGGTGCAGAGACTCGATGGAAGTTGTTCTAACAAATGGAGTTGACTGCGCCGGTAGAGGAATCTTTCCACGGAAACTTTAGAAAGGATGAAGGATAAACCCATCTATTGAATACTATATCAAATGATTAATGTTGGCCCGAATCTGTTTTTTTAATATGAAAATGGAAAAATCGATGTGAATTTATTTCACGTTGAAGAATAAATCGAATATTCATCAACTCATTCACTCCATAGTTCGATAGATCTTTTAAAGAACTTATTAATCGGACGAGAATAAAGATAGAGTCCCATTCTACATGTCAATACCGGCAACAATGAAATTTATAGTAAGAGGAAAATCCGTCGACTTTAAAAATCGTGAGGGTTCAAGTCCCTCTATCCCCAAAAAGTCTATTTGACCCCTAAAATATTTATCCTATCCCCCCTTTTCGTTAGCGGTTCCAAATTCCCTTATCTTTCTGATTCTTTGACAAACGTATTTGGGTGTAAATGACTTTCTCTTATCTTATCACATGTGATATAGAATACACATTGCA